GTAATGAGCCTATCTTCTCTTCTCTAGTCCTATTTGAAATAAATAAAAATAATAAAAAAGATAGCAAAACTTATTACTAATCACTAATCCAAAAAAAAATATTAGGAGGACTCTTCTGACCAAGAAAGTAATTGTCAGCAAAATTGTTTATTTTTTTTTTATCCAAAGAATTTTTCTTACTTTATACATAGGTCATCAATTCAGCATTGTAAGAAAAGGGGTGAAATAGCCTTTATTTCTATTAGTTATAATAGGGAACTCAAGTTTTTTTCTCGACATGAGTGTTCTATATCGAAAACAACTTCCACCCCCCCCCCCCCCTTTTTTTGTTTGAAACGAAACTTTTTTTATTAACTATTAACCTAGTAGTAGAAAGAGTACCATGCTGCGTCTGGACTTCAAACGATTTAGCTTTAACCATATTCATGGTCCCTTATTATTGGTTAATAGAGAATCAAAGTATATTTACCAATTAATCACGAAATGCTATGGTTCTTAAAGACGATTTATTAATTTATTCAAAAGTAATTCGCGGGATCATGCGCCCTTTCCCCGGTTCTAACGAAAAAAGTGCAGCTGGTTGGATCCAGCCTATTCTTGAAATAAACAACTCGCACACACTCCCTTTCCAAAAAAAATCAATACACCAAGCACTACGCTTAGATTTATTGGATTTGTTGCTAAAATATCGGTATTAAACCCGAAACTCCCAGCAGATGGCCAGTGACCCGCGGAAAGAAAAGAATCGGTTACATTTTTCATAGGATCTCCTCTTTAAGATAGACTAATTCTCTATTTTTCGGTTTTTTTATCTTCTCCCCCCAAAAATTCTATTGGATTAAGACGGGAAGTCATAAATCAGGGGGGAAGGAAGAAAGTGAATAAGTATAATAATTCCTCATCCTAAAATTATTCCTTCCCATGGTTATGGTTATTGTCCCAACGAATAAAAGTAATTGTAGGAATTAACTCTTGATATAAATTTCAATTCGCACAAGCAAATATCAAGCCCAGAACAGTAAGAAAAACACATTTTTTTGAGTATTTAGTATTCAGATGAAAGATTAAACAAAAGGATTCGCAAATAAAAGCGCTAATGCTACAACTAATCCATAAATGGTTAAAGCTTCCATAAAAGCCAGACTAAGTAATAAAGTCCCTCGTATTTTTCCCTCTGCCTCGGGCTGTCTCGCGATACCTTCTACAGCTTGACCCGCAGCAGTCCCTTGGCCAACCCCAGGTCCAATAGAAGCAAGACCGACGGCCAACCCAGCAGCAATAACAGAAGCAGCAGAAATAAGTGGATCCATAATAAATTCCTCATACCAAAAAAAAAAGGTTAATGATACTTAATGATCCAATAAACCAAAAAATGATGACTTAATTATTGCGTCGAAAAGATTGATTAAGTCGAAGGAACTAAGAGATCCGAATTAAAGTATAATAGTATTGACGATTGAATCATTAAAACTACTTCGATATCTATTTTGTAATTCCTAAATTCCTAATTTTTGTAAATTCATACGACTTTTGTTTTTCCATATCTTTAATTAGTTATGAACCCTTTTTTAATTCTTCATGCGATTTTTGTTGATTTAGTCTCTTTCTTTATTCAATTCCCATATTATAGATGAAATAAAGAATTCGATTTGAATACTTATTCAAAATTCACATTAACATTAAATGGAGTAAGTTCTATCTAAAAGATAGAACTAAGCTCAGATAGAACTAATTATAATCTCACATATACATGCGTTTCTTTCATAACGTAAACCAAAGAAATTGTTTTTCGAACCATCTTCAAATTGAAAAATTGAATTCATTTGAATTTGAAATTGATTTTTCGTTTATTTATAAATATTTTTTTATTATTATTATTAAATAATTTATTTTAGTTATTATTTAATTTCTTTAATATTTCATTTTTCTTTCTATTATCTTGTTTTTTTTTTTCATTTAAATAAAAAAAGTCAATGATGACCTTCCATGGATTCGCCTATATAAGCCGCAGCTAAAGTTGCAAAAATAAGAGCTTGAATACCGCTTGTAAATAATCCAAGGAACATGACAGGTATAGGAACTACTAAAGGTACTAAAGAAACAAGAACAACAACTACTAATTCATCCGCTAGTATATTTCCAAAGAGTCGAAAACTAAGTGATAAAGGTTTTGTGAAATCTTCTAAAATATTAATAGGCAAAAGGATTGGAGTTGGTTGAATGTATTTACTAAAATAACCTAATCCTTTTTTAGTAAGACCGGCATAGAAATATGCTACTGACGTAAGCAAAGCTAAAGCAACGGTAGTATTTATATCATTTGTAGGTGCGGCTAACTCCCCCTGAGGTAACTCTATGATTTTCCAGGGTAAAAGCGCCCCCGCCCAATTAGAAACAAAAATAAAGAGAAACATAGTTCCAATAAAGGGAACCCACGAACCATATTCTTCTCCAATCTGAGTTTTGCTCACGTCTCGAATAAATTCAAGGACATACTCGAAGAAATTTTGACTCCCAGTGGGAATGGTTTGTGGATTTCGAACAGCTATAATAGCTGAACCTAATAAGATAGCAATTACAACCCAAGACGTAATAAGTACTTGGCCATGGACTTTAAAACTTCCTATTTCCCAATAGAAATGTTGGCCCACTTCCACACCAGATAGATCGTAGAATCCTTTTAGTGTGCTGATGGAACATAATAGAATATTCATATAGCCCTCTGAAACAAATCAAATTTGAAAAGGAATTATTTTGATTCAATCATCTCTTTTTCAAGTTGCCCACTTGAATTGTATTTTTTTTTTTGGATAACAACTAATCACATAAAATCCACAACGGTTTTTATCATATGTTTTATGTGATTTTTATGTTATACGATTCAGGAATAGAAAGCGATTACATAAATCTCGGGAATTCAAAAAAAGAAATTATTTATCTTATTATTATTAATATTAATCAAGGATTTCGTATATAGCTAGAACGTCCCTCACAAATTGCAAATACTAATTTGTTAAGAATTAACCGAATTGAAGCTATAGCGTCATCATTCGTTGGAATCGAAAGATCTGCGAGATCCGGGTCACAATTTGTATCAATTAAACAAATCGTTGGAATTCCCAAAATGATACATTCTCGGAGAGCTGTATATTCTTTTTGCTGATCAACGATTATTACAATATTTGGTAACCCCGTCATATAGTTAATCCCACCCAAACATGTTTGCAAGTGGGATAACTGTCTCTTCAACACGGCCGCATCTCTTTTCGGAAGACGGGTGAGCCCCCCCGCCTTTTGTTCGATTTTCAGGTCTCTGAACTTATGAAGTCTCGTTTCTGTAGTGGCCCAGTTCGTTAAAATACCACCGAGCCATTTTTTATTAACATAATGACACCGAGCCCGTATTGCAGCTCGTGCTACTGAATCAGCTGCTTTATTTTTGGTACCAACAATTAAAAATTGTTTTCCCTGACTTGCTGCATCAAAAACTAAATCACAAGCTTCTGATAAAAAACGGGCAGTTTTAGTAAGATTTGTAATATGAATACCTTTACGTTTTTCAGAGATATAAGGTGCCATTCTCGGATTCCATTTTCTAGTACCATGACCGAAATGAACTCCGGATTCCATCATCTCTTTCAAATTAATGTTCCAATATCTTCGTGTCATTTCTCCTACGCCTTCTCTCTCTTTCTTCTTGTCTTATTAAAAAAAAAAAAAGAGACGAGGTACCCTGAACAAAATTGTTCCGATGGAACCTTATTCTTTTACCGGAGATTTTCCATTTCTACACGAGCTAAGCCGTTAATATTCTTCTATTCGTTAGTATCTTTATTACATTACTACTATACTATTAATAGTAACAAACCCTGTGCATATGACCAAAAATAGCGAAAACTTAGGGATTATGAAATCCTATAAATAAAGGATTTTTCTGAGGGATCATGCAAATTCCTTGAAATGAAAGAGGAAGAATCAAAAAATTCTCTGTGGTAGAACAAAATATCTCTCACTTCCCCCCCAAATAAATTATTCTTTTTTGTTTTCAAATAAATGGTATTATGTTGCCGTGAAAAGCGCATTAATCCTTTGAATCCGGTACCAACGGGTATCATACTCCCTAGAACAACATTCTCTTTCAAACCTTTCAACCAATCGATACGACTCCTGAGAGCAGCTTTTGCTAAAACTCGAGCAGTTTCTTGAAAACTAGCTTCAGATATGAAACTTTGAGTATTAAGAGATGCTCGAGTTATTCCCAATAATATGGCTTGGTAATAAATCGCTTCTTCCAAAGCGCGTCCTGCTCGTTCCGCTCGCAACAATCCAATAAGTTCTCCAGGTAAAAAAACATTAGACATTCCATCTTCGGAAACCAACACTTTTGATGTTATTTGACGTACAATAATTTCTAGATGTCTATTATGGATCTGTACCCCCTGAGATCGATAAACCTTTTGGATCTTATTAACCAAAGAGATCCGACTTTGCACTATAGTTAGCTCAGCACCAATCAAAAATGTCCAAGGAATTCCCAGAATTCGTGTTATACGCGCGCTCCAACCGTCAACTCTTCTTTCTAGGTTCATCGATATTGAATCAATTGAGCGCACTTCTAACACTTGTTCCACTTTTGGCAGGCCCTGGGTTATATCACCAGATCTTGATTTTTCATATATAAATGTAACTAATGTATCGCCTTCGCAAAGGATTTTTCCATAATGACCATGAAGAGTTGCTCCTGGAGTGGTCAAATAAGGATTAGCGGATCTTATTACTAGCGAATCAACTTGAACAATTATAACTTGACCCGATTTTAGGTGTGGTCCATTTTTGGCTATACATAGATTTTCAAAAATAAGCTGTCCCAAGCGAATTATTGTGGATCTTTCTTCATCATAATTATGATGAAGAAAATCCCAATTCAAGTTTAATGGGTTCAAAATGATGTTACTGCACGGATTGGGATTATAAACTCCCCCCTTTTCATCCATTAAATAATATTTACTTTGAATTACTTGAACAGTCCGTTTTAAATTGTCAAGCTCAAGTTTCAAATAGTTAGTTAATGAGATATGATTATGAGTTATACAATGGTAAAATAAATAAGAAGAAAAAGTCGAAATTTGAAGAGCTGTTCCTAAAGGGCCCAACGAATTCCTAAGTAAAAGGAGAGGATCTCTTTGAATTCTTTCTTTTATCACATTGTTATATTTTACATTGTTGAATGGACCCATTCGAAAACAATTAGGTGATGATAAAATTATCGAAGATTGGAATTCCTTATTTCTATTCAATAACGTACTAGTAGTTCCTTGATTTTGTCTAAGTGATTGTTGGATTTTTGCCTTGAGATAAAATGGATTTTTATTGGTATTGGCCCACTCTGACGCATTTTCATAGATGAATCCAGAACTTGAAGAATCATTCCTTTTTCGGATATACGAACTATGAGATTTCACTAAGTTGATTCGTAAGAAATCTCGAATCAGACCTTTTGTACTTACTTCAACAAAATAGGGATGAGCCTCCTCAACAGAAGCACTTTTTTTTTCTTGGGCAAAATCCAGGACTAAACAAGTGCGAATTAATTGAATACTTGGGTCATAAATTCCCAAAACGGGTTTGCCATACTCGTAAAGGATATAGTTAATAACTCGAAGTTGCGGGGTTTCTCTTTCCTGCAATAGATCTTGAGGGAAAAGTGTTGGTAAATTTAAACCATCTGCTATTTCATATATAATTACGGGTCGAACCAAAATAAAATACTTTTTCTTGGTAGGTGTAATTCGTTGGACATAGATCCAATTTTTCAAACTTTTGGACTCCTTCGTCGAGTTTTTTTTTACCGTTCCTGGTGGTATCAAGATTCCACTGTGTCGGGATATCTTATCTGTTTCTCCAGGAAAATGGATATCTCCAGAAAATATTTTAAGTTCAATCTCTCTTTTTTTTTTCTCCACTCGAACCAATCCGCCTACTTGGCTTCTTGTATTTAAAGCAATTTGTGTATCCACTCGAATGATACTATCGTTCCGTACCATTATGGAAGAGGATTCGGGTAAAAGATGGACTTCCTCGGGAATGAAAAAAAAAAGATCTATTTTCATTTTGTCTTTTGGCTTTAATTCTTTGACTCCTCGATATTCAATCAAATCCTCTTTTTTGAGGACTGAATATACTCCTATAGTCCCATATTTAGTGATTCCTGAACTCTTTTTTCTGTATTGAAGATCATCGAAATAAGCTAAAATACTATTTCTACGAAAAATATCATTTATGGGTATTTCAATCGAGATATCGGCAGGGGATATTAGCTCTTTCTCACGTTCTTGAATCAATTGGAATGGGATGATGAATCTATTTCTTCGTCTCTTTGCCAAAAAATAATAACTCTTGTGGAGAGTCGCGGGATATATGAGATTACAATGATTTGTACATATAATTCGATTAAATTCTAAAGAATCGGAAATCTTACTTGTGTTTTTACCAGAAAGATATGAACTAAAGAATCCGCATCTAACTTGATCTTGATTAGTATTTACTGAAAAGTTCGAAAGAAATCTTCCTTCGCCAGACAGAGACTGAACTTGATCTTGATCTTGATGTATTGAAAAAGAGACTGCACTGGATCTGTACGAACCCCCTTTTAATATCCATAAATGGCTTGTTTTTGGTAAGAGATGAACGTTACTATATGCAAATTCAGATGTATGGTACACATCAGTACTCCAGTGGATTTCTCCTTCGGAGTCGGAATAGATATGCTTTCGAACCCTCTCTTTAAAATTCAAAGTGTATGCTCCCGCGCGAATCTCAGCAATCACTTGTTCTGATTCTACGTATTGATCGTTTTGAACTAAAATAAAACTTTTTTCTGGAATAGTGACATTATGGAGAATATCTTCACTTTCAATAGTTACATACAAGTCTATATAACATAGAAAAGCTGGATGCCCATGGCGTGTACGTGTGGGATGAACCAAATCCTCCTTAAATTTTATTTTTCCATTAGAGGGGGCTCGTACATGTTCTGCAGTACCCCCTGTGAATACTCCGCCGGTATGAAAAGTTCGTAATGTTAGTTGAGTACCCGGCTCTCCAATAGATTGACCTGCAATAATACCTACAGCTTCTCCTAATTCAACCAGGTCGCCATGGGTAGGACTTCGGCCATAACATAATCGACAGATCCAAGATGCACTCCGACAAGTAAAGGGGGTTCGAATGTATATGGATTGCGCTCGCAAAGTTATGAATCGATTAATAAGTCCAATCCCAATATCTTGATTTCGAACGGCGATGCAGCGCGAACCCATATATATATCGTCTGATAATACACGACCAATTAATGTTTGTATCAAAATTCGTTCCGACATTATTCTGTTTTGAGAACTCACAGAGATCCCTCTGCCGGCACCACAATCTGTTCTACGTACAACAATGTGTTGAACTACTTCAACAAGTCTACGCGTAAGATACCCAGCATCTGATGTTCGT